TTTGTCTTTACTTTTTCTCCAAGGATAAAAAACTAAAACTATGTAGTATAACACTATAACAGACAGCAATAAAAAAATTAAAGTCTTCTTTTTTTGTTTAAGAAAAAATCAGCAATTCTATAAGGTTGAATAAAAATTTACATCAAAACCCCTTTGATATAATTGCTATGCTTAGTGTGTGACTCGTTAGTTTAGGATTCGATTAGACTAAGAAAAAAAACTTACCTATAAGAGGAACTAATAACTATAGCATTAAAAAATAACCTAAGCAACTCATTGCTTCACATTATCTGGATACAAAAAAATAAGTCAAGATATGATAGACTGATCATATAATTGTAGCAACTTAATTTTTTTACAAAAAAAAAAAGAATAACGAAATATTATTATAAGTTATGAAAGGTAATCGAAAAGTATGCGGATAAATGGAAAGATGAAAGAAAGAGAGAAAAAATTTGAATATTAATGATCTATTATTCCAATTTGGAAAGTCTATGAGGTCACTGTAATAAAAACAATGTAATAAAGCATGAATACAGATTCATTCATAATAATTAAATAAATCTGTTCGTTCTGAAAACAAAAAAATTAAGAGCCTTGAGCCAATAAAAACTGAGAAAATTGACTCAAAAATAAATTAAAAAAAGAAATTAAAAATTTCAGGTAAGAGCTCCATTGTAGAATTCGGGCCTAATGATTAATCAAGAGGCGATGGGAACGACGGAACCCATGAATATAGAAGACTCAATTTAAAAAGAAATCTTAGTAATTCATTGGACAGGATGGCGGAATAAACCATAAACTTTATTATCTATTCTTATTTTTATTCTGAGACCTCGTGGGATAAATATCAAACTTAAATAGATATTGAAAGAGTAAATATTCGCCGGCGAATATATATATTTTTTTTTTTCAAAAAAAAAAGTAATAAAAAAAAATGAAAAAAGAAAAAAGTCTTTTGTTAGAATATTATATTCTAACTCTAACAAAAACGACATTCGAGATAATGATATTACGTTATTTTTAAATAAATATAAAAAATAGAATTCATCTTGGATTCCGTTTTGAAAAAGACATACACAAATTTAGAAGAGATCAGATGAAATTTCAAAAAAGACCATGATTAATAGGATTAATCATTAACTACATCTATATCTTAATACAAGCTTTTTCAGTACTTTTATTCGCGAGGAGCTGGATGAGAAGAAACTCTCACGTTCAGTTCTGTAGTAGAGATGGAATTTCTAATTTAGAAAAACACATCAACTATAACCCAAAAAGAACCAGATTTCGTAAACAACATCGAGGAAGACTAAAAGGAATATCTTCTCGTGGGAATCGTATTTGTTTTGGCAGATATGCTCTCCAAACACTTGAACCCGCTTGGATCACATCTAGACAAATAGAAGCAGGGCGACGAGCAATGTCACGAAATGTACGACGTGGGGGAAAAATTTGGATACGCATATTTCCAGACAAACCTGTTACAGTAAGACCGGCGGAAACGCGTATGGGTTCTGGGAAAGGATCCCCAGAGTATTGGGTAGCTGTGGTTAAACCAGGTAAAATCCTTTTTGAAATGGGTGGTGTACCCGAAAATATAGCCAGAAAAGCTATTTCAATAGCGGCATCAAAAATGCCTATAAAAACCCAATTCATTATTTCTGAATAGGAATATAGAATGAAAAAGCTAAATAACATTTAAGGATAAAAAGATTATCGGTTTTATTTTTTTGACAAACAATATTTTTTACTTCGTCCTTTGTATTAAAAGAAGAGATACAAAAAAATGATATGATTCAACCACAAACCTATTTGAATGTAGCAGACAACAGCGGGGCTCGAGAATTGATGTGTATTCGAATAATAGGAGCTAGTAATCGCCGATATGCTCATATTGGTGACGTTATTGTTGCTGTAATCAAGGAAGCAATACCGAATACTCCTCTAGAAAGATCAGAAGTGATTAGAGCAGTAATTGTACGTACTTGTAAAGAACTCAAACGTAAAAATGGGACGATAATACGATATGATGACAACGCCGCAGTTGTCATTGATCAAGAAGGGAATCCAAAAGGAACTCGAGTTTTTGGGGCGATCCCACGGGAATTGAGACAATTAAACTTTACTAAAATAGTTTCATTAGCTCCTGAGGTCTTATAAGACCTAAATATCGATAGTTAGTATAGGATAAAAAAAGGTATTGAAATAAAATTAATTAATCGATTGTGTATCACGCATATACCCTTAATAAAATATTAATAATTTAATTCATATATTAATATATAATTCGTCTATATATAATATAAATAAAATATAAATAAAAGAAAAAGAACATGTTGATTATATCAAAATTATAGAACAATAAGGAATTTTAACTTATCATGGGGAAAGACACTATTGCTGATATAATAACCTCTATACGAAATGCTGACATGAATAGAAAAGGAACTGTTCGGATAGGGTCGACTAACATCACCGAAAGCATTGTTAAAATACTTTTACGGGAGGGTTTTATCGAAAACGTAAGGAAACATCGTGAAAACAATCAATATTTTTTGATTTTAACCTTAAAACATAGACGAAATAATAAAGAATCCTATAAAACTATTTTAAATTTAAAGAGAATAAGTAGACCGGGTCTACGAATCTATTCTAACTCTCAACGAATTCCACGAATTTTAGGCGGAATAGGAATTGTAATCCTTTCGACTTCTCAAGGTATAATGACAGACCGAGAAGCTAGACTAAAAAGAATCGGCGGAGAAATTTTGTGTTATATATGGTAATCCTTCTAATATAAAATATAAAAATTGGATATCCGGAATTTACCATTTGTAAAAAAATGGGGCTGTATAATACCACCCCTGCTAAAAATAAAAATTTTAGCAAGTTCTTAGGTATAAGTTAATCAGAAGACAGCCGCTTTCTAGACTCCATAACAAGGATTCAAAAGAGTAAGTGGTTTTTTCAATTTCAACATTCCTTTCACGAAGATACAATTAAAGATTCAAAAATATCAAGAAACCTTTTTTCGTCCAACAAAACAATAAGTATATTCACAGAATTAAGGAATAATAACTATGAAAATAAGGGCTTCCGTTCGTAAAATTTGTGAAAAGTGTCGACTAATCCGTAGGAGGGGACGAATTATAGTAATTTGTTCCAACCCGAGGCATAAACAAAGACAAGGATAATCTTACTAAAGGAAATAAAAAAAGGGCACTTCCAAGGAGCTGGCAAAAAAAGTCCGTTTTGACATGAAATGGATATATCCATATATTTCTTGTGAAATGAAAAAATATGGCAAAACCTATATTAAGAATTGGTTCACGTAAAAATACACGTAGTGGTTCACGTAAAAATGTACGTAGAATACCAAAGGGAGTTATTCATGTTCAAGCAAGTTTCAACAATACTATTGTGACCGTTACAGATGTACGGGGTCGGGTTATTTCTTGGTCCTCCGCGGGTACTTGTGGATTCAGGGGTACAAGAAGAGGAACACCTTTTGCTGCTCAAACGGCAGCAGGAAATGCTATTCGAGCAGTAGTGGATCAAGGTATGCAACGAGCTGAAGTAAGGATAAAAGGCCCTGGACTGGGAAGAGATGCAGCATTACGAGCTATTCGTAGAAGCGGTATACTTTTAAGTTTCGTACGAGATGTAACCCCTATGCCACATAATGGTTGTAGACCCCCTAAAAAAAGACGTGTATAGAACTAAATAAAAGCTGAAAGGGTTTTCAAGAGAAATAAACGATTCAATGATATGATCAAATAAAATTACTATGGTTCGAGAGAAAGTCAAAGTATCTACTCGGACACTACAGTGGAAGTGTGTTGAATCAAGAAGAGACAGTAAGCGTCTTTATTATGGACGCTTTATTCTGTCTCCACTTATGAAAGGTCAAGCCGACACAATAGGCATTGCGATGCGAAGAGCTTTACTTGGCGAAATAGAAGGAACATGTATTACACGTGCAAAATCTGAGAACATACCACATGACTATTCTAACATAGTAGGTATTCAAGAATCAGTACATGAAATTTTAATGAATTTGAACGAGATTGTATTAAGAAGTAATCTATACGGAACGCGCAACGCGCTTATTTGTGTCAAAGGTCCCGGATATATAACTGCTAGAGACATAATTTTACCGCCCTCTGTGGAAATAGTTGATAATACACAGCATATAGCTACCTTAACGGAACCAATAGATTTGTGTATTGGATTAAAAATCGAGAGGAATCGCGGATATAGCCTAAAAATGTCAAATAACTTTGAAGACAGAAGCTATCCTATAGACGCAGTATTTATGCCTATTCAAAACGCGAATCATAGTATTCATTCTTATGGGAATGGGAATGAAAAACAAGAGATTCTTTTTCTAGAAATATGGACAAATGGAAGTTTAACTCCTAAAGAAGCACTTCATGAAGCCTCCCGTAATTTGATTAATTTATTTATTCCTTTTCTACATGTAGAAGAAGAAACGTTCTATTTAGAGAACAATCAACATCAAGTTACTTTACCCCTTTTTCCTTTTAATAATAGATTAGTTAACCTAAGAAAAAAAAAAAAAGAACTAGCATTTCAATATATTTTTATTGACCAATTAGAATTGCCTCCCAGAATCTATAATTGTCTCAAAAAGTCCAATATACATACATTATTGGACCTTTTGAATAACAGTCAAGAAGACCTTATAAAAATTGAACATTTTCACATAGAAGATCTAAAAAAGATATTAGACATTCTAGAAAAAGAATAGAAAAAGCATAAAAAAAAATTACTAAAAAGTAAATTTGAAATTGAAATGGATTTTAAACCTGCTACGTAATTTCTATGTTCCAGTCGAACCCAATTTAATTAATTAATTAAATTAATTAGATATGTATCTAGGGAGAATTCATTTTGAAATGACTACTCCCTAGATACCCACGTCTTTTATTTTACAATTGAATAAATTTAATTAAAAAAGACCTAAAGTTAGAGAT